ATTCTTTATCCCAATTTTTTTAGGCTTGGGATAAAGAATTACTTTTTTAAAAACTTTCTTATTTTTAGCGCAGCATCTTTGGGACGGAAAATTTTGGATCAGGAATTTTTTTTATTTTTTTGTATTTTTATTAGCATTGGTACTATTCTCTGATGCATCAATTTTGAATCAAGTTTGATTTTTTAAAAACTTTCTTATTTTTAGCGCAGCATCTTTGGGACGGAAAATTTTGGATCAGAAAATTATTTTTGTATTTTTTGATTTTTTAAAAACTTTCTTATTTTTAGCGCAGCATCTTTGGGACGGAAAATTTTGGATCAGAAAATACTTTCTTATTTTTAGCGCAGCATCTTTGGGACGGAAAATTTTGGATCAGAAAATTATTTTTGTATTTTTTGATTTTTTAAAAACTTTCTTATTTTTAGCGCAGCATCTTTGGGACGGAAAATTTTGGATCAGAAAATTATTTTTGTATTTTTTGATTTTTTAAAAACTTTCTTATTTTTAGCGCAGCATCTTTGGGACGGAAAATTTTGGATCAGAAAATTATTTTTGTATTTTTTGATTTTTTAAAAACTTTCTTATTTTTAGCGCAGCATCTTTGGGACGGAAAAAAATAATTTTTATATTGTCCCAGTATCATATTTTTTTGCATAAAATAACAAAAAATAAAAAATATTAATAGGTAAATTTATGTTTTATAACCCTAGGGGTAGGATAGTATAAGATTTTACTTATATTGATTTATTTCTTGTTATGTATTATTTACTTTTGTCTATATAAATAGGAGTCTGTACCCCCACCCCCCCCTGGAGTGTCTATCCGTAGGATATGAAATTATTTAGGGATCTGGGATCCTGGAAAGGGATATATGTATGGTAGGAATAGTATTTAGAACGTTAGAGGTGATATATCTATAATGAATATATAAATATTTCCTAGAGCTTTGAGTAGCACTTATATCGGAATTACTAGAATTACTAATATATGGGATACAAAAGAGTTTCGCATAATTTTTAGGGTTTTAGAAAAATTATGACGATAACGTCTCTGGTTATCAATGACAATTTATGTTTAGTCTATCCTTCATTAATATAACTTAAGTTTAATTATCTTTTATATGCAATTGTTTAGATATGCAAAATATTTAATAGTGTATCCACACCGAACCGAAGGTATCTGAGGGCCGCCAGGCCGGAGGAGGCCGGAGGAGAGGACCGCCTATTCTGGAGGAATCAAGGAGGGGGGGAATATTGAATATTGTTCCAGTATATTTTTATAAATCAAAAAAGTTTGGTTTTGGCTTATGGAAATTTCTTTCTGATAATTGAACATGCTAATTTTTACGTGATTTTTGAATTTCTAAAAGAAATGTTTCGATTTATTTGCAGTTCTAAGTTTTAAAAATTTAGGGAATTAAGATTTAGTTAATTAGAGAAGTTTCGACTAAAATTGTGCCAGCAGTCGCGGTTATACAATTGTAAACGGGAAATTTTTTTTGGCGGAATCATTTAATTTTAATTTTTTAGAAAATAAGTTTTTTTTAAGTGAAATTATGGGAATTTGAAATTATTTGGTTTATGAATTAAGAAAATGAGAAAGTTTATAATAGAAGAAGGATTAGATACCCTTTTACTATGAATTGTTAAGATTTGCCTTAGTATTAATAGATGAAGTCTTTAAATTAAAAGAATTTGGCGGTAATTTAGTCTTTCTAGAGGAACCTGTCCTGTAATTGATGATCCACGATGAATTTTACTTTACTTGAACTTGTATATCTCTGTCATTGAATGTTTTATGAGGATATTTTCATTAATTTTTATGAATAATATGTCAGGTCAAGGTGCAGTTGTAGTAAAGAAGAGATGGGTTACATTGTAATTATATTTGAATGGATTTATGGAAATGTTCTTAAAATTGGATTTAGGAGTAATTTTAATTAAATTATTATTTTGATTTAGCTCTAAATTATGCACACATCGCCCGTCGCTCTCATTAATAAGGTGAGATAAGTCGTAACAAAGTAGGCCCACCGGAAGGTAGGCCTGGAAATAATCAAATTATAACTTTTAGTAAGTATTATTATTTACATTAATAATGTAGTTGTGCAATTCAACTTAATTTGATAATTAAATTATTATTAATTATGTTTAATTTTAATGTTTTTAAAAAAAGAATTTGGTTTTTAGTAGTTTTTATTGGAATAATTTTATTTATTATAGTTTAAAGTACTGTGAAGGGAGTTTTTTTATTTATTTAAAGTAGTTTTAATTTAATGTACCTTTTGTATCAGGGTTAATTAAATTAATTGAATGGATTATTGTTTTCCCGAAAGAGAGGGAGATAATTCAACATGTTGTTTTTTGTTTCAAAAAAATTGTTAATGTTGAATTAGTAATGATATGTTATTCATCCTCTTATATCTGGTTTTTCTAGAATTTAATTGAATTAAGGTTTATTATTTATGTATTTACTTAAATTAAAGTTTTATAAGCTAAGGGTTTTAGGGATAAGCTTGAAGTCTTGAATTATAATTAATAATTATAATTGAATTAAGTAGGCTTAGAATCAGCCATCTTAAATTTCGTTATAGATTTTTTCTTTGTTTGTTTTATTTTATTTAATTTAATTTTTTATAGAATTTACTTAATTAATAATTAATTAAGTGTAATAATGATTTAATTAGTAAGGATTATAAATTAATTTATAGTAATTCGGCAATTTTGATGTTCGCCTGTTTAACAAAAACATGTCCTTTTGTTTATTTATTTAAGGTCTGGCCTGCCCAATGATTAGTTTAATGGCCGCGGTATTTTAACCGTGCTAAGGTAGCATAATCACTTGTCTTTTAATTGAAGGCTGGAATGAATGGTTTGACGAAATATCAGCTTTCTTTAAATTAAGAATTGGAATTTAATTTTTTAGTTAAAAAGCTAAAATGTATTAATGGGACGAGAAGACCCTATAGATCTTGAATTAAACTTTATTTAAGGAAGTTTAGCTTTTTTATAAGTTTAAGTGAAGTTTTATTTTGGTTGGGGTGACTAAGGAATTTTAATAACTTCCGTTAGATTTATGTCATTAATTGGTGATTTAATGATCCATTTGTAGTGATTATAAGAATAAGATACCTTAGGGATAACAGCGTAATTTTTTCGGATAGTTCATATTGATGGAATAGTTTGCGACCTCGATGTTGGATTAAAATAAGTAGTAAATGCAGTAGTTTACTTACTAGGTCTGTTCGACCTATAATTTTTTACATGATCTGAGTTCAGACCGGCGTGAGCCAGGTCAGTTTCTATCTTTTAGTTAGTTTTAATGTTTTAGTACGAAAGGACCAGACATTAGGAATAATTTTTGATTTTATGATTTATAATACTATTTTGGCAGACAAGTGTATTAAATTTAGGATTTAATTATGTAGATTTTTCTACAGGTAGTAATTTTTGTTGTTTTTTATGTTTTAACTTTAGTGTGTGTCTTAGTAGCTGTTGCATTTACTACTTTATTAGAGCGTAGGATTTTAGGTTATATTCAGTTGCGCAAGGGTCCAAATAAAGTAGGTTTTATAGGTTTATTGCAGCCTTTTTCTGATGGAATTAAATTATTTTTTAGGGAACAAACTTATCCATATTTTTCTAATTTTTTAGTTTATTTTTTTACCCCAGTTTTTATATTACTTTTATCTTTTATTTTATGAGTTCTTTTTCCTTATTTGATGAATGTTTATAGATTTAGATTTGGTGCTCTTTTCTTTTTTTGCTGTACTGGTTTAGGTGTATACGGAGTTTTACTTTGTGGATGAAGATCTAATTCTAATTATGCTCTTTTAGGGGGTATTCGTTCTGTTGCTCAAACTATCTCTTATGAAGTAAGAATAGTTTTAATTATGATTTGTTTGCTTATTTTTATTTTTGGTTTTAATTTTATTGATTTTATGATTTATCAGGAATATGTGTGATTTGTATTTTTTTCTTTTCCTTTATTTTTTTGTTGATTTTCTTCTTGTTTAGCAGAAACAAATCGTTCTCCATTTGATTTTGCTGAGGGTGAGTCGGAGCTTGTTTCTGGGTTCAATGTTGAATATAGAAGAGGTGGTTTTGCATTTATTTTTCTCTCTGAGTATATAAATATTATTTTTTTAAGAATATTAAGATGTATTATCTTTTTTGGTTGTAATTTATATTCTGTTATCTTTTTTATAAAAATTTCTTTTTTAATTTTTATATTTATTTGGGTTCGAGGAACTTTACCTCGTCATCGTTATGATAAATTAATATATTTAACTTGAAAGCTTTTTCTGCCTTTATCTTTGAATTATCTTTTTTTCTTTTCAGGAGTTATATTATTACTTTTATAACATCTTTTTTAGTGAAGTTAAAGGGGAGTGAACCCCTTTCTTGTATTTTCAAAATACAGGCTTTAAATAAGCTATTTAACTAATTAGAATTTAAATTATCTCATATGTTAAGTATAATTGGATTAATAATAAAATATGTAAAGTAAGTCACAGTTAAAATTTGACCAGTTAAAATAAAAGGTTCTTCTGCTGGCCGGGCTCCAATTCAAGTTAAAAGTAAAATGATTGATGTTAATGATCAAAATATTGTTTGTCTAATTGGGTAAAATGATGTTCCTTGGAATTTATTTTTGTTTGTGAAGGGTAAAATTACAATAATTGCAATTGAAGTTACTATTGCAATAACTCCTCCTAATTTATTGGGGATTGATCGTAAGATAGCATATGCGAATAAAAAATATCATTCTGGTTGAATATGTACAGGTGTTACTAAAGGATTGGCAGGAATAAAGTTTTCTGGGTCTCCTAGAATTCGGGGTTCCCAAAGATTTAATATAGTAAAAATTCATATTACGATAATTACTCTTATTAAGTCTTTAATAGAGAAGAAGGGGTGGAATGGAATTTTATCTAAATTTCTTTTTAACCCTAAGGGGTTTCTAGATCCTGTTTGATGTAAAAATAGTAAATGAATTAGAGTAAATGCTGCAATAATAAAGGGCAAAAGAAAATGTAGGGCAAAGAATCGTGTGAGTGTTGCATTGTCTACTGAGAATCCCCCTCATAATCATTTTACTAATTCTGTTCCTAAGTAAGGAACTGCTCTTAAAAGGTTAGTAATAACTGTGGCTCCTCATAATGATATTTGTCCTCAAGGTAGAACATATCCTAGGAAAGCGGTTCCTATAATTAAAAATAATATAATAATTCCTACTATTCATGTCATTATCAGTTTATAAGAGCCATAATAGATCCCTCGTCCGACGTGAAGATATAAACATATAAAGAATAATGATGCTCCATTGGCATGGAGTCTTCGTAATAATCATCCGTTATTTACATCTCGACAAATATGGACAACACTTCTAAATGCAAGTTCGATTCTTCCAGTATAATGTATAGCTAAAAAAATCCCTGTAATTAATTGAATTAATAAGCATATGCTTAAGAGTGATCCAAAATTTCATATTAGAGAAATATTGGATGGTGCCGGTAGATCAATAAGTGATCCATTAATAATTTTAAATAATGGGTGGGTTTTTCGGATTGGTTTATTCATTAGCTTTTTCTTCGGAGAGGACCTTCAGATACTTCCACTACATAAGAAATAACAATCATTGTAAAGAATAAGTAAGTAATTACAATAATTGTTATTCTTATATTATGTCTGTTAAATAGTTTAATTAGTCTTAAGACTTGTTCATTGCATACTATCTCCTTTTTTCTTGTGGACCACATTCTTCTTTTTTCTAATTGGTCCACAAAAAGGAGGGAGATAGATCTTAAAATAATGGATCTTATAAAGTATATCATTATTTTAGTTGATGTTTTGAATTTTTCATTTGATGCAATTCTAGCTATGTAAATGAATAGGACTAGAATTCCTCTTAATATAGTAATTACTAGAATGTAGGAGAATCAAAATATATTAATTATGATTCCTGTGGTCATTGAAATGAATAAAGTTTGTATAATTATGATTATTCCTATTCTTATAGGGTGTGTGAGTATAGTAAATATAATTCTTAGAGCGATTAATATAATTAATATTGATGTTAGCATTTACAGTAAGTAGTTTAATTAAAATTTTAATTTTGGGGATTAAAGATGAGTTATTACTTTTTACTGAAGTTTTAAAGATTTTCTATCTATGATTTACAAGATCATTATTTTTTTTAAACTATTAAAACTAATTAGTTTTTTTGATTATTATTTAATTTCTTTTGGTTTTATAATTTTTTCTGGTTTGTATGTTTTTTGCTCTATACGTAAGCATTTACTTTTAACTTTATTGAGATTAGAATTTATTGTTTTGTCTTTATTTTTTTTATTTTTTATTTTTTTGAGTTTTTTTAGAATATCTTATTATTTTCTTTTGATCTTTTTAACTTTTGCTGTTTGTGAAGGGGCGTTGGGTTTAGGTGTTTTAGTTACTTTAATTCGTAGATGTGGGAATGATAATATTTCAAGACTCTCTATTTTGTCATGATAAGTGTTTTATTTTATCTTTTTTCTCTGATCCCTGTTTTGTTTCTAGGTTCTTGATGATTTATTTTTTTCTTCTTGACTTTAGGTTTTTTTATTTATTTTAATAGTTTTTGGTTTTTAGGGTATTATTCTATATTGAGATACTCTTTTGGGGGTGATATTTTATCTATAAGAATAATTTTTTTGAGTTTTTGAATTGTTCTTTTAATAGTTTTAGCCAGTTGTTCTATTTATAGGGGTCATTTTTATTATGTGGAGTTTTTGTTAGTGAATTTATTTCTTTTAATTTTTTTATTTTTTACTTTTAGAACAATGAATTTGTTTTTATTTTATTTATTTTTTGAGTCTTCTTTAATTCCTACTTTATTTTTGATTTTTGGTTGGGGTTACCAGCCCGAACGTTTAAGAGCTGGGTTTTATCTTTTATTTTATACGTTATTTGCTTCTTTACCTCTTCTTCTTTCTATTTTTTTAATTAATTCTGTTTCTGGTACTTTGTACTATTTTTTGATTGAAGTAAGATTTGGTTTTTATTTTTATATTTCTATAATTTTGGCTTTTTTAATTAAAATGCCTATAGTATTTGTTCATTTTTGATTGCCAAGGGCTCATGTGGAGGCACCTATTGCTGGTTCTATAATTTTGGCAGGAGTACTATTAAAATTAGGAGGTTACGGTTTAATGCGAGTTTTTTCTTTTATTTTTAGTTATGGTTTAAATTATAATTATATTTTTGTTGGTTTAAGCCTTTTTGGATCTTTTATGGTTGGTGTTTTATGTTTATATCAAACTGATATTAAGTCTTTAATTGCTTATTCATCTGTAGCTCATATGGGTTTAGTGATTTGTGGAATTTTTACTATGAATTTTATGGGTTTATGTGGTTCATTAGTTATAATAATTGGTCATGGTCTTTGTTCTTCTGGTTTATTTTGTTTAGCTAATATTATTTATGAGCGTGTTAATAGTCGGAGATTTATTATTAATAAGGGTTTAATTTCTTTTATACCTTCTCTTTCTTTCTTTTGATTTATTTTAAGATCTAATAATATAGCTTCACCCCCCTCATTGAATTTGTTGGGTGAAGTTATATTAATTAATAGAGTTATAGGATGGTGCTGTTTAAGATTTGGATTTTTAATACTTTCTTCATTTTTTAGTTGTTGTTATAGAATTTATTTATATTCTTATGTTCAACATGGTTCATTTTTTGGTGGTTTTAAAAATTTTGGTTTTAATACTTTTCGGGAATATTCTTTAATTATGTTTCATGCTTTGCCTTTAAATATTATTATTTTGAGGGTTGATATTTTGACTTTGTGGGTGTAATATTTTGTTATATCAAACTTTAATAGTTTATTTAGAATTATAATTTGTGGGGTTATAGGTGTATTTATACTTAAGGTAAGTGTCTTTATATTTGTTAGGTGGTTTTCTTCTTCTTCTTTTTGGTATTTTATTTTGTTTTATAGGACTTTCTTTTTTATCTGAAGAATATGTATTGTTTTTGGATTGGGAATTTTTATCTTTGAACGGGTCTTCTTTTATGATAACTTTTCTTTTTGATTGAATATCATTATTATTTGTTGGTTGTGTTTTTATTATTTCTTCTTTAGTTATTTATTATAGAGAAAGATATATAATAAATGATCAGGATAGGGTCCGGTTTTATTTTTTAGTATTATTATTTGTAATATCTATAATGATAATGATTATTAGACCAAATTTGATAAGAATTTTGATTGGCTGAGATGGACTGGGTCTTGTTTCTTATTGTTTGGTTATTTTTTTTCAAAATTATAAGTCTTATTCAGCAGGAATATTGACTATTTTGACTAATCGTATTGGGGACGTTGCTATTTTAATTTCTATTGCTTGAATGTTAAATTTTGGGAGTTGACATTATATTTTTTATATAAATGTTTGGGAGTATTGAGGTTTTTATTTAGTTATTTTAATTGTTTTGGCAGGTTTTACTAAAAGAGCTCAAATTCCTTTTTCTTCTTGACTTCCAGCAGCCATAGCTGCTCCCACTCCTGTTTCTTCTCTGGTGCATTCTTCTACTCTAGTTACTGCTGGAGTTTATTTATTAATTCGTTTTTCTAAGCTTTTTATTAATCTTGATTGTTCTTTTATATTATTGCTTTCTATAATAACTATATTTATAGCGGGACTAGGGGCTAGTTTTGAGTTTGATTTGAAAAAAATTATTGCTCTTTCTACTTTAAGACAATTGGGTTTAATAATGTCTATTCTTTTTATTGGTTTTCCAACTTTATCCTTTTTTCATTTATTAACTCATGCTTTTTTTAAGGCTTTACTTTTTTTATGTGCGGGTCTTATAATTCATTGTATGAGAGATTCTCAGGATATTCGACATATGGGTTCTGTAGTTAATCATCTTCCTTTTACTTGTGCTTGTTTTTGTATTTCTAACATGTCTTTGTGCGGACTTCCTTTTATATCTGGGTTTTATTCTAAGGATTTAATTATTGAAATAATAATGACTTCTTATTTTAATTCTTTTGTTTTCATCATCTTTTTTGTTTCTGTAGGTTTGACCGTTTCCTACAGAACTCGTTTAGTTTATTTCTGTCTTTCTTTTAATATAAGTTCTTATGTTTGTCAGAGTTATTATGAGGATAAAATTATAATAAAGTCTATAATTTTATTAACTCTTCTTGCTATTTTTGGTGGTAGTATTTTAAGTTGATTAATTTTTAGGGATCCTGTTTTAGTTGTTTTTCCTTTATTTTTAAAGATTATGCCTCTTGTTTTTGTATTTAGAGGTGGTTGAGTTGGTTATGAATTATGTTATTTTGATTATTCGAGTTATATATATTCTTTGCGTTTTTATTTAGTTTCTTTTTTTAGAGGCTCTATATGATTTATGCCTTTTTTTAGAACTTTTTTAATATATGGTTGAGTTTTACCTCTTTCTCGTTCTTTAGTAGGGTTAATAGATAATGGTTGAGGTGAATATATAATTTCTTGTTCTCCTCTTATTTATAGTTCTTTATTAAGAAAGATTGTTACTTTTTATCATATAAATAATGTTAGGGTTTTTATAGGAGTGTTTATTTTTATTTTAATTATTTCTTTTATTTACTTAAATAGCTTAAATTAAAGCTTAGTATTGAAGATACTATGATAAGGTTTTCCTTTTTAAGTATTTAAAGAGTTAGAAGGCTCGTCTCTTCATTGAAAATGAAGTGTTTTAATTTTAAACTAAATAAATAAGAGAAAAACGGAGTTTAACCGCTTTAAAAGATAGTTAGCAGCTTCTTTTAGTTACATCATTCTCTTTTAATTGGACTAAGGAAGTCAGTTGATTTATTAACAATAAATTGCCTCTTTTTGGCTTCAATTAAATTTAAGTAAGGAGAAGATTCTCTAATTTTAGGTCGAAACTAAATGTAATTATTACTTCATTACTTGTGTAATGAGGAAGACTTGAAAAGTACTTTTTAATTGCAAATTAAATGTTATTTTTAACTACATCCCCAATTAGCTCATTCTAAGACTCCATTATTTCATTCATGGTATAGTCCTATAAGTAGAATTGTGATAAAAATGGAGACAGTTATGAATCATATATTAATAATTCTGTTTTTTAAAACAATAATTATTGGTAAGATAATTACGATTTCGATATCAAAAATTAAAAATAATACTGCGATAAGGAAGAATTGAATTGAAAAGGGTATACGTGATGATCTTTTAGGATCGAACCCACATTCAAACGGGGATATTTTTTCCCGGTCTAGGATTGATTTTTTGGAAATTAGGGAGCATGCATTGATTAGGATTATTGAAATTATTGATGCAAGAATTAGTGAGATTGCAATTTTAATAATTATCCTATTTATTTAATAAACCTTTTAATTGGAAGTTAAAAATACTAATTTATACTAAAAGGATAGCTTCCTCATCAATAAATTGAAATATATAGGAATAGTCAAACGACATCTACAAAATGTCAGTATCATGCTGCTGCTTCAAATCCGAAGTGATGCTTTCTTCTAAAGTGTCATATTATATGTCGTATTAAGCAGATTCTTAAAAAAGTTGTTCCAATAATTACATGAATTCCATGGAATCCTGTTGCTATAAAGAAGCATGATCCGTAAACTGAATCTCTAATTGTGAATCTAGATTCGTAATATTCATATGCTTGAAGTAAGGTGAAATATAGTCCTAAAATAACAGTAATAAATAGAGCTTGTGTCGTTTGGGTGTGATTTCCTTCTATTAATCTGTGGTGTGCTCAGGTTACTGTAATCCCTGAGCACAAAAGGATTATAGTGTTTAATAATGGAATTTGTATGGGATTGAATGTTAAGATTCCTTGGGGAGGCCAATTTCTCCCAATTTCTACTGTTGGGGCAAGTCTTCTGTGAAAAAATCCTCAGAAGAATGATACAAAGAAGAATATTTCTGAAATAATGAATAGAATTATTCCTCATTTTAGTCCTCTTGTTACGGCGATTGTATGTTTTCCCTGATAAGTTCCTTCTCGTGAAATGTCTCGTCATCATTGAATTATAGTTATGATAGTAATGAATACTCCTAAGAAGTATAATCTTGTGTCGTTTTTATGGAATCATATGATTATTCCTGATGTTAAAGTTATTGCTCCAATTGATCCTGTCAAGGGTCATGGTCTGTAATCTACTAGGTGATACGGATGATTATTATGCTTTCTCATAGGCCACTTCTCTAGTGTATAAGGTTCTTAATACTGAAAACACATATGCTTGAATAATTGATACAGCTAATTCAAATAATATAAGTATAATTTGAATTAATATTAGGGCAGGAATAATTAATTCTTTTGAATTATAAATGTTGTTTCCTAATAAACATATAAGTAGGTGTCCTGCAATTATGTTTGCTGTAAGTCGTACAGCCAAGGATCCTGGTCGGATGATATTTCTGATTGTTTCAATGCATACTATAAATGGTATTAGTAATGGGGGTCTTCCTTCTGGAATAAGGTGAGAAAATATATGTTGTCTGTGATTTGTTCAACCAAAGATTATTAAAGATAATCATATGGGAATAGCTAATCTTAGGGTGTAGGTTAAGTGTCTGGATCTTGTGAATACGTAAGGTAATAATCCTATTATGTTATTGGTTAGGATAAATGCAAATAATGAAATGAATATGATTGAAAATCCTATTGTGTTAGGTCCTAGAAGTATTTTAAATTCTTGATGTAATTTTTTGTAGATTAATTTAATTAGGGATGAGAATCGTGATTGAATTAATCAAAAGGACGAGGGAATTATAATTAATCCAAGGAATGTTCTAAGTCAATTTATTGATATGTTAATTGTTGTTGCTGGATCAAAGGTTGAGAATAAGTTTGTTATCATTTTCAGTTTATTTGATTTTTTATTTCTATTTCTTTAATTTTTTCGGGAATTATTGTTCTGTATTGATAGTATAATAATGTTCAAATTATAATGAATGAATAAATAAAGGTAAGGAATAAGGTGGTTCATCAAAGAGGTGATATTTGAGGTATTAAAGAATATTTAGTTAAATATCTTCAGTTTGACATTCTGATGTTTTTATTAAACTAATTCTTTATCATTAAGGGCGTTTGTTAATTGCCATATTTTGGTTTAAGAGACCATTACTTACTTTCAGTCACTTAATGTTAGTTTGATTTAATTCATTCAATGAATTGGTTTGTTGCTACTCTTTCAATTACGATGGGTATAAATCTGTGATTTGCTCCGCAGATTTCTGAGCATTGGCCGAATATTAATCCTGGACGGTTGATTAAAAATCTTCCTTGATTTAGACGTCCAGGTGTTGCATCAATTTTAATTCCTAATCTTGGGATTGTTCAAGAGTGTAGTACATCTGCTGCTGTGATTAAGATTCGAGTTTGTGTATTAATAGGTAGAATAATACGATTATCTACATCTAGAAGTCGGAAGTCTATTGTTTCTAATTCGTTTCTAGGTTTTATGTAAGAGTCAAATTCTGTGTTTTTAAAGTCTGAATATTCATAACTTCAGTATCATTGGTGTCCGATAGATTTAATTGTTAATAATGGATTATTAATTTCATCTATTAAATATAAAAGTCGGAGGGAGGGGAGAGCAATAAAGATTAAAGTAATAGCTGGTATTACTGTTCAGACTAATTCGATAGTTTGCCCTTCTAAAAGATATCGGTTAATTAATTTATTTGTTAGTACTGATGATATTATGTATCCTACTAGAATAGTGATTATAATAAGGATTATTATGGTATGATCATGGAAGAAAATAAGTTGTTCTATTAAAGGTGAATTAGCATCCTGTAATCCTAGACTGGCTCATGTTGCGATTCTTAACGAAAGACTGAATCTTTATAAATGAAGCTTAAATTCATTGCACTCTTATCTGCCACATTAAGAGTTACATATAATAGGTAGTTCTGAATATGAATGTTCTGCTGGAGGGTACTTTTGCATTCATTCGATATTAGTTGATATACTTTGAGAGAAAATTACTTGTCGTTTAGTTGAGAATGATTCTCATAAAATAAAAATAAAAAAGAAAATTCCAATTAATGAGATAGTTCTTCCTAATGAGGAAATAATATTTCAGCATGTGAATCTATCTGGATAATCAGAATATCGTCGAGGTATACCTCCTAATCCTAAAAAATGTTGGGGGAAAAATGTTATATTTACTCCAATAAATATAATAAGGAATTGAATTTTCAGTCATAGGGGATTAAGGGTCATTCCTGTGAATAATGAGTATCATTGAATAACTCCTCCTATAATAGCAAATACTGCTCCTATAGAGAGGACATAGTGGAAGTGCGCTACAACATAATAAGTATCATGTAAAATAATATCAATTCTTGAGTTTGCTAGTACTACTCCTGTTAGCCCTCCAATAGTGAATAGGAATACAAATCCCAATGCTCATAGAATTCTAGGGGAATATGAGATTATACTTCCATGTAGTGTGGCTAATCATCTAAAAATTTTAATACCTGTAGGTACAGCAATAATTATGGTTGCTGATGTAAAATAAGCTCGTGTGTCTACGTCTATACCTACAGTAAATATGTGGTGTGCTCATACGATAAATCCTAGGAGTCCAATAGCTAATATTGCATAGATTATTCCTAGTGCTCCAAAAGCTTCATTTTTTCCAGTTTCTATGGCAATAATATGTGAAATTAATCCGAATCCAGGTAAAATTAAAATGTAGACTTCAGGGTGTCCAAAGAATCAGAATAAATGTTGATATAGAATAGGATCCCCCCCTCCTGCTGGGTCAAAGAATGATGTATTGAAGTTGCGGTCAGTAAGTAATATTGTAATTGCTCCTGCTAGTACAGGTAGAGATAGCAGGAGTAATAGTGCTGTGATTCCGACTGATCAAACGAATAAGGGAATACGTTCTGGAGTTATTCCCACAGAACGTATATTAATGATTGTTGAAATAAAGTTCACTGCTCCTAAAATGGAGGATACACCTGCAAGGTGTAATGAGAAGATTGCTAAGTCAACTGAAGCGCCTCTATGTGCAATGTTTCTTGAAAGAGGAGGGTATACAGTTCATCCCGTCCCAGCCCCGCTTTCAACAATTCTACTGGTTAGTAATAGGGTGAGTGAGGGTGGTAGTAGTCAGAATCTTATATTATTTATTCGTGGGAATGCTATATCGGGAGCCCCAATTATAAGTGGGACAAGTCAGTTTCCGAAACCTCCAATTATAATTGGTATAACTATAAAGAAAATTATAATGAATGCATGGGCAGTTACAATTACGTTGTAGGTTTGGTCGTCGCCAATGAATGATCCTGGTTGACCTAGTTCGATTCGGATTAATCATCTAAGTGATGTCCCTACTATTCCGGCTCATGCCCCAAATAGAAAGTAAAGAGTACCAATATCCCTATGGTTAGTTGAAAATAATCATTTATTCATAAATAAGGTGGCTGAAATAAATAGGCGGTAAATTGTAAATTTATTTATGGTCAATAGGACTTCTTATTAGGCTTTATAGTCAATGTATGATTTTAGACTGCAATTCTAAAGTAGTGATTTCACTAAAGCTTACAAGTGATAATCCTGTAATTTTAACTTTGAAGGTTAATAGTTTTTTAACTTAAAGCTTTAAAGGCTAAAAGTTGAGATTACAGGTAATAGGATATTAATAATTACAATTGAGATTTGTATTTCGTATGTTAATTCTGTTTTTGATAGAGTTCATTTTATGGATGTATTTCTAAATAGAATAATTGTTCTTACCAGACGTAAGTAATAGAATAGAGTGATAAGAACTGAAAGGATTATAATTATTAAGAGTGTATATGAATTGGATACAATTAGAACTTGAATTACTATTCATTTAGGTAAGAATCCTAAAAATGGAGGAAGTCCCCCTAATCTTATAAATATAATAATAATTGTTATTTTTTCGGTTATTCTGGATATATTAGAAAATTGTGAGATATAAAATGATGAGAGTGTATAAAATGTAAAAATTATTATAATTAAAATAATTGAATAAATAATTAGGTATTTTATTCAATAATCATCATTAAATTTTAAGCAAGCAATTATTCATCCTATGTGGTTGATAGATGAATATCCTAAGATTTTTCGGATAGATGTTTGATTTAATCCGCCTAATGCTCCTGTTATAGTAGTTAATATAATAATTATGGGAAGTATAATTCTTTTTTCGGAAATTAGTGATAAAATTCTAAATGGGGCAATTTTTTGTCATGTTATAATAATAACACAATTTATTCAATTTATTTTTTCTAAGATTTCCGGAAATCAGAAGTGAAAGGGGGGTACACCTAGTTTAATAAACATTCTAAATATTAGTGTGCTGTAGAAGAAATGTTCAATTACAGTTGGTGAAACTATAATTAATCTATTTCTAAGTACAGACAATAATATAAGGATTGACCCTAAACTTTGAATCAAAAAATAAATTATACATCTTTCAGACGCTCATGTATTTTTTGATTTATAAAGAATAGGGATAAATGCAATCAAGTTCATTTCTAGGCCAATTCACATTCCTAACCATGTCTCAGATCTTAATGTTAAACAAGTTCCTAAAATTATAATTCTATAAAATAGTAATTTGCTAATATTTAATATTAAAAAGAAGAAGATTATACTTCTATAATTAGGGTATGAACCTAATAGCTTTATTAGCTTATCTTTTTATATTTTAGTGTATGATGCACGAGGAATTTTGAATTCCTTAGATTTAGTTTAAATCTAAAAAATATAATAAGGGTAAAATTTACATTATCTATTCCATCAAAATAGTCCTTTAGTCAGGCACCTTATT